GAAATGCTGCCAAGATATCAGTATCATAGGTTTCATACTCAGGAGTATAATAAGTCAATTTATAATCTTTAACACCAGCTTTGAATCCAACACTTGCTTTAGTCTCTGTTTGTGGTGACATAAGTCCCTCCCTACAACTCATGAATTAAAAATTCTCGCAACAATAAGGTCTACTCGACATGAATTAGGAGTTCATGAAATCTTTCCTTTCAAAGAAAGGAATTCCAAAAAAAAAATTATCAACTAATCAGAATAGTTTAATATTCAAATTATACCGCAGTATTTGATTTACCAAATACATCATTATTTTATACTCTTTCATATATATGGCGCAACCCAGTCCTTGTTTTTGAAATTTCTAATACCTCACTTTTTTTTTTGAATCTTTTTGGATTAATGTTAATCAAAATTGATAAATAATCAAAAATAAAATCTTATCTATGCATATATCTTATCTATATAAATATCCATAATTAGTCTATGAAATAAAGGTAAAGGAAATTTAGAAATAAAAGAATAGGCTATACAGTCAATATACTGACTGAAGATAGATATACTGAAATAAAGAAAGAAATAATCACTAATGAGATAGAAAGAGTGAATCTTAAATAAAGTTTAGGTTCGAATTAACAATTGATATATAACGATATAGATATATAATCATATATAAAGTCTGGATAGTATTGCCTATAATGAGATGATCAAAAATGAAAGAATTTATCAATATTTTGATTCATCACTTGATATTCTTAAATTAGGTTGGTTTCAATTGAAAATGAACCCATTGAAAATGAAAGAAAATGAAAAAGAAGGAAACACTTGTTAAATTAACCGATCAACTTGCTATCAAACATTTGTTATTAGAATTAGATAATTAAAAAAAAAAAAAACAAAATTTATAAATATTTCATTTTATTATTATGAGAACGAATTCTACTCCTGTGAGACCGAATTCTACTCCTGTTGAACAAAAAAAACATGGGACATATCGCCCAAATCATTGGTCCAGTATTGGATGTAGCTTTTCCGCCAGGAAGGATGCCTAATATTTACAACGCTTTATTAGTTAAGGCTCAAAATACTGTTGGTCAACAAATTAATGTTACTTGTGAAGTACAGCAATTATTGGGGAATAATCGAGTTAGAGCTGTAGCTATGAGTGCTACAGATGGTCTAATGAGAGGAATGGAAGTTATTGATACGGGAGCTCCGCTAAGTGTTCCAGTTGGTGGATTGACTTTAGGGCGAATTTTCAACGTACTTGGAGAACCCGTTGACAATTTAGGTCCTATAGAAACTGGTGCAACATCTCCTATTCATAGATCTGCACCCGCCTTTGCACAGTTAGATACAAAATTATCTATTTTTGAAACAGGAATTAAAGTAGTAGATCTTTTAGCCCCTTATCGCCGTGGGGGAAAAATCGGACTATTTGGGGGGGCAGGAGTGGGTAAAACAGTACTCATTATGGAATTGATCAACAACATTGCCAAAGCTCACGGGGGCGTATCCGTATTTGGCGGAGTAGGTGAGCGTACTCGCGAAGGAAATGATCTTTACATGGAAATGAGAGAATCTGGAGTAATTAATGAAAAAAATCTTGCCGAATCTAAAGTAGCTTTAGTCTATGGTCAGATGAATGAACCGCCAGGGGCACGTATGAGAGTTGGGCTGACTGCCCTAACTATGGCGGAATATTTCCGAGATGTTAATGAACAAGACGTGCTTCTATTTATCGACAATATCTTCCGCTTCGTCCAAGCAGGATCTGAAGTATCCGCCTTATTGGGTAGAATGCCTTCGGCTGTAGGCTATCAACCAACCCTTAGTACAGAAATGGGCTCATTACAGGAAAGAATTACTTCTACAAAGGAAGGGTCCATAACTTCAATACAAGCAGTTTATGTACCTGCGGACGATTTGACTGATCCTGCCCCTGCTACAACATTTGCACATTTAGATGCTACTACCGTACTATCAAGAGGATTAGCCGCTAAAGGTATCTATCCGGCAGTAGATCCTTTAAATTCAACATCAACTATGCTCCAACCTGGAATCGTAGGAGAGGAACATTATGAAACTGCGCAAAGAGTTAAGGAAACTTTACAACGTTACAAAGAGCTTCAGGACATCATAGCTATTCTTGGTTTGGACGAATTATCTGAAGAGGATCGCTTAACCGTAGCAAGAGCGAGAAAAATTGAGCGTTTCTTATCACAACCTTTTTTTGTAGCGGAAGTATTTACTGGTTCTCCGGGGAAATATGTTGGTTTAGCAGAAACGATTCGCGGTTTTCAATTGATCCTTTCTGGAGAATTAGATAGTCTTCCTGAGCAGGCTTTTTATTTAGTAGGTAACATTGATGAAGCTACTGCGAAGGCTACAAATTTTGAAATGGAGGACAAATTGAAGAAATGACCTTAAATCTTTGTGTACTAACCCCAAATCAAATTGTTTGGAACTCAGAAGTGAAAGAAGTAATTTTATCTACTAATAGTGGACAAATTGGCATATTACCAAATCATGCACCTATTGCCACAGCTGTAGATATAGGTATTTTGCGAATACGTCTTAATGAGAAATGGATACCAATGGCTCTTATGGGCGGTTTTGCTCGAATAGGAAATAATCAGATCACTATTTTAGCACATGATGCAGAGAAGTGTAATGATATTGATCCACAGGAAGCTCAAAAAACTCTTGAAATGGCGGAAGCTAACTTGAAGAAAGCTAAGGGCAAAAGACAAATAATTGAGGCAAATCTAGCTCGTATGAGAGCTAAGACACGAGTAGAAGCTATCAATGCAATTTGATAAATAGTTTATGTGAACACGTTTCAATAATAATAAACAAAAATTCTTTACACCTTCTTTTTGCTTTTTATTCTTACGATTTACTCAAATGGAATCAGATTCTGATACAACAAACAAATTCTTGAATTTAGAATCAAATGAATGGTATAGAAAAATAAAATCAATAAAAAAAGAAAACAAAAAAAAAATTCATAAAAGACAAAACCGATTCTTCTTCGATACTAAAATTCATGGTATCGAGGAAGTTATACCTACTATTGGATTTGAACCAATGACTCTTGCCGTATGAAAGCAATACTCTAACCACTGAGTTAAGTAGGTTTTTTTAGAATTCAAAACAAAATAAAAAACGAAATGGGACCCATTCTATTGATGGATTATAAAAATAATATTACTTATAAGCAATACCAATCAAATATAGAATATAGATTGGATGTGAAATCATGGAATATTAATTTTGTGTTTTGATTTAGCTTGACAAGAAATTATCTACATGATAAAATGTGTATCACAAGTCAAAGGGCTATAGCTCAGTTGGTAGAGCACCTCGTTTACACGCGCGCCAATGTTTTTTAGAGAAGTCTATCATGTAATCAAAAGAATTGATCTTTTTGAGAAATCTATGTCTTACTCCACTTATGTATTACTCCATTAATTTGTGGGAATAACAAAAGAAAACAATAGCCTGACAAAAGGTTTGGTTCTATCTAGGTACTCATTTAGGCGTCAAATAGAACCCCATTCCTTGATTTGAGATATTGATAAGGTTAATGCTCAATCTATTCAATGTTAGGCATAAGGAGAGTATATAAGGACCTCAAAAATTCTCTTTTCATCCTTACATTATGAATTTGAAGGTGTATGAAGTTTCATATTGTATTCTTAAAAAAAAAAAGCAGGATGATAGAGACTCCATTTAACTTATGTTGATCTAAGCCAAAAGCAAACCTACGTCATCAAAATACTTCTTTAAAACACTTTGGTAGTGCTCCTGGAAATCACAATAATCAATCAAAGCACGTGGAGCCATCTACTTATCTTTCTGTAAGGATAAAATATGGTAGACTAGCTGATATTTATATCAGCTAATGAAAGAGCCCAATGCAAAAAAAAAAATGCATGTTGGGTCTTTGAAACAGTTCGAATTATTTTGATACGAATCAGTTTGATCTGTTTTACCGAGAAGGTCTACGGTTCGAGTCCGTATAGCCCTATAACCTTTGAGTATCTAACCCTTTCATATTTCATATTTACATATTTCATATTGAATCAATAAAAAAAGATTAATTGAATAATAATAAATAATATAATATAATTAATATTAAAAAAAAGATTAATTGAATAATATAAATAATATAATAATGTAATAAATGTAATATAATAATGAATAATCTAAGAATAAAATGAATTATTAAATCAAAATAGAATTCATAGTCAATATGAAAATAAAAAAGAGTTTCATTTTTCTCGTTATAACGAGATAGGTATCTATTAGGATCAATAATATTAATCGGATCAATAATATTAATCGAAATATGTATATGTTGATTCATCGAAATTTTTAATTTTTCAAATACTTAATTCATGCGCCGGGAACCAGATTTGAACTGGTGACACGAGGATTTTCAGTCCTCTGCTCTACCAACTGAGCTATCCCGACCATTATCCATGCATCATCTTCATTTTACTAGATGACTGAGTCCTATGTCAATTAAAAAATGTTAATCATAAAATAAAAAGGAATTCTACGTTAAGGGATGTTCCTTTTAATGTGTGTCATATATCACCCACAATAGAAAAAAAATTTATTCTCAGAATTTTTTTTTTAAGCGTAGAATCAATAATAAACATAACGAATATCGCATTTTTCATTTATATTCAAAAAATGATAGGTAAAATAGATCATTAAGGGATTGAACCAGGACTTTTTTGGGGATAGAGGGACTTGAACCCTCACGATTTATAAAATCGACGGATTTTCCTCTCACTATAAATTTCATTGTTGTCGATACTGACATATAGAATGGGACTCTATCTTTATTCTCATCTGACTAATCCATTTTGAAAAAGATATATCAGACTTTGGAGTAAATGATTTGATCAAATTATATTTGATTCTTTATTCAACTTCCAATTGATTGAAAAAGTATTTTTCTTTTTAGATTTTTATAGAAAGAAAGTTTATCCTTCGTCTTTTTGAAAGTTTTGATGCAAGGATTCCTTGACTAACATAATGCAGCAGTCAACTCCACTTTATTATTTAGAACAGCTTCCATTGAGTCTCTGCACCTATCCTTTTTTGATTCGATTGCATTTAATTTTTTTTTTTTTTTTTTTCAGAAAACAGGATTTGGCTCAGGATTGCCCATTTCTAATTCCAGGGTTTCTCTGAATTTGAAAGTGATCACTTAGTATGTTTCCATACCAAGGCTCAATCCAATTAAGTCCGTAGCGTCTACCGATTTCGCCATATCCCCTTTTTGTTTTTACATTCAGATCTTATTATTATGTATGACATTCTTTTTCTTCCATCATTTAGATTTGTATTAATTTCATTCGATAATGATTTAGATATGAAAAATTATTTCCTCCTTTTTTATCTCATTTTATCTCGAAAAATTATTTCCTCCTTTTTTCCAATCAGAAATAATTCTAGCATTTCTGTATATCCAATTCAATAGAGATAGCTATATACGACTTTGATCTTCTAAATACCTATCTTATTCGCATTTTGATCGTACAAATTTGAATACTTGAACGATCGATTCTATTTTCTCTGTAATTTTCATCTTTTGGAATGATGATTGAAAAAGATGAGTGTCTTTTTAGAATCTATTTTTAGATAGAATCTATTTAGAATCTATATTTCAATTTCGATTCTAGATCATATTGTTTTCATTGATTTCTTAAAAAAATTAAAAAAAAAAATGAAATTGAATTTGAATTCAAAAAATTCTAAATGAATAGATATAGATTAAGAAGAGGAGTAAGATATTAAAAATTGATCCGTAGAGAATTCAGAAATAAGAACTAAAGATTGCTATATTAGATTCATGATTTTTTCTATAATAAATACTACTTACATATATTATGATTATGTTCTATATTGAATTGTATTCTATATTTCTTTGTGTATGTGTATTTATGATTATAGTGAGTATTTGATTAATAATGAGTATTTTGAGCAGCAGTTTCAATTAATTACGATATAAACTATATCAATAATAAATAAAATTGAGATTCTTTAAGCCCGCTTAGCTCAGAGGTTAGAGCTTCGCATTTGTAATGCGATGGTCATCGGTTCGACTCCGATAGCTGGCTTTTCTCTATTTGTTTAACTTTGATAATGTCTTTCTGCAATAGAAATCTAGATTAGATTTCTATTTCAAAAAGCTTTTTCTAATTTTTTTTTTAAAGTCCATGATGATCTATCAATATCAATGTAGGAACCAAAAAATGATCAAAAATTTGAAAAAATTGTAGGTCTTAGATATCTGCAGAAAAAATATCAAAAATCAAAGACTCATATTTTCTTTTCTATTGAAATTATACATATATATTCAAACAGACATTTATATATATAAATATCAATAAAAGAAATAGATTTCTTAAAATAAAGTAAGATACTTTCCCTTTCCGGATATTGAGAAAATGAATCTCATTCTTTTTGTCAAATACTTCAATAGATTTCAATTCATTTCTCATATCTTTATTCTTTAGTTCAGTTTGAATTGATGGTTTATGAAAATTTTCACAATTTCAATAACAATAAAATAAATAAGGAGTATTTATGTCGCGTTACCGAGGGCCTCGTTTCAAAAAAATACGCCGCCTGGGGGCTTTACCGGGACTTACTACTAAAAGGCCTAGAGCTGAAACCAATATTAGGAACCAGTCGCGCCCCGGTAAAAAATCTCAATATCGTATTCGTTTAGAAGAAAAACAAAAATTGCGTTTTCATTATGGCCTTACAGAACGACAATTGCTTAAATATGTACGTATCGCGCGAAAAGCCAAAGGATCCACAGGTCAGGTTTTATTACAATTACTTGAAATGCGTTTGGATAACATCCTTTTTAGATTGGGTATGGCTTCGACTATTCCACAAGCCCGACAATTCATTAATCATAGACATATTTTAGTGAATGACCATATAGTCAATATACCAAGTTATCGCTGCAAACCCCAAGATATTATTAGAGTGCGAGATAACCAACAATTGAAAACTATGGTTCAAAATTATCTTGATTCATCCCCGCATGAAGAATTGCCAAAACATTTGACTCTTCATCGATTCGAATATAAAGGATTTGTCAATCAAATAATAGATAGTAAATGGGTCGGTTTAAAAATAAATGAATTGCTGGTTGTAGAATATTATTCTCGTCAGACTTAGACCTAACCAATATTAAAAACAAAGGATTCAGAAAATTTCACTCCCTTTTTATAATGAATGGGATAGAATAAGCAAAGAATAAGGGAACAAAAATCATAGGTTTGACCCGAATATTTTTTATCCCATTCATTTAGCAGGAATTAGTGGGGAGGGAGATTTTCCTTATTTAAACAATCTTTGCAGTATTTTCCATATCACACACATCACATATTTAAATCAAATCAATATAAAAAAAAAAAAGAAAAGAAAGATCTAATTGTTGTAATTGTTGTAATAGTAGTATCCTTTTGGATTTGATACATTATTGCAAATCAAATTAGTGAATGAGATGAAAGTATGGCACGGCACGGAAAGAGAGGGATTCGAACCCTCGGTAAACAAAAGCCTACATAGCATTTCCAATGCTACGCCTTGAACCACTCGGCCATCTCTCCTACATAATCATTATTATTATGACTCGAAAACTAAGTGAATAGCGAGTCATTCATATTATCTTGTTGGTTATATTCTATTTATCTTGTTGGTCATATTATGAATTCTAACTCTCAAACTAAAAAAAAAGATAAAACTTTCATCAATTCTTATTTATCATAAGACATAATAGAATATATAATGAAATCAAAATTTCTCGAATTATCCTCAAATTATTTGATTCTTAAACTTCGAGTAAATTGGAACCGCTCTTTGCATTAATGCTATATTTAGATGAAATCAAATCAGAATCACATATTCATATTTTTCTATTTAGTATGAATTCATATAAAATCAATATAAAATCAACAAGAAAAAAATATTTTTATCTTTATATCTTTTTAGAATATAATATGAATAATTTATCTATTTATCTAATTATATTCATATATGAAATAAATATTTCATTATTTTCATAATATTTAAGTAATTTTTTATGTTATTTCATAATGTACAAATCCTTTTTTGTTGTGTTGTGGGATTTTTTTCTCACAATAGATAATTCAAAGAATTCTAGAATGAATTACTAACTATGCCTAGATCGCGAACAAACGGAAATTTTATTGATAAGACCTTTTCAGTTGTAGCCAATATCTTATTACGAATAATTCCAACAACTTCAGGAGAAAGAGAGGCATTTACCTATTATAGAGATGGTGTGATTTGATTTATTTTTTTTTTTTTCTATTCTAAGTCTTCAAATAAATAGATAGTATTCGGGATAGAAATCAAAAAGGTTATTGAAATAAATCTACGCTTGTTGGGGGTGAAGTTTGCAAATAAATCAATTCCTTCTATCGTGTATTCCCGATTAATGCAGCCTCTGATGCTTCAAATTTAGATTTGAGTATTGAGCGAAAGGTGACACCTATTCCTATATGGGTTCTGCGTTACAGGTCAATCTGAATCCATTAATACTAATAGGTGGCATAGGGAAAAATTCACTACGCCTAGGAATCAACAAGAAAAAACTTTGTTATTTCAATTAAAGAAACCCTTTCCCTTTTGGGGATCGGAATTCAAAAGAATGGTTAGGACAACAAACATCCATCTCGTTTGTATTTTGGATACCCATATAACCATCAAAGACTGTTGAAGTGACTAATTCCCATAAATGAAGAGGCGTTGGAAACAAATAAATTGTTGGAGTTCTTTTTTTTATCTATTTTTTATCTATATAGTATGACCCACTTGATGTTAAGAAAAGAAAAAGATCTTTTACAAGAAGGTTGGCTAGATATTTTTTTTTTTAACGCTAGCCCCGCTCAATTGATAATGAAACTATTTCAGTTTTTTATTCCCATTTCCATGTATTACTGGATTTTCATTATGCACATACATAAAGGAGGAGGAGCCGTATGAGGTGAAAATCTCATGTACGGTTCTGTAGCGGAGATTCGTTGAATCGAATGACGACCGTAACGGATGTCGGCTCAATCCGAAGGAAATTATGCGGAGGCTTTACAGAATTATTATGAAGCTATGCGACTAGAAATCGATCCCTACGATCGAAGTTATATACTCTATAACATAGGCCTTATCCACACAAGTAACGGAGAACATACGAAAGCCTTAGAATATTATTTTAGAGCACTAGAACGAAACCCGTTCTTACCACAAGCTTTTAATAATATGGCCGTGATCTGTCATTACGTGCGACTATCTCCACTATAGAAAGAAAAAGGGAAAAAAAAAAATAGGCTTTCTACATATACATTGTGAAAAAACAACGATTTTATTAGCTGTAGAAAAGAAATACACTTCATCGAAGTCAAAAACCGAAGCGAAGAAAAATATATGCCTTGATACTTTATTCTATGGATAAAATATCTAATTGATAGAGGAAGCACCGTCAAGATCAATTGGCAAGGTTTTTGTCCAATACAACAATGCAATACGAACTGCTTATACCTATTTATATCATGATACAAACTAAAAAGTTAGGAATCTACTTATGTAATAGAGTAGATCGTCTAAAAAATTTAGCAGCGGTGTAGCATCCGATCCCAAAGATAGTAAGTCTTTTATTTTTTATTAAGGAAAGTCTTTTTCAACGATTCTATATAAATTTAGATATGAAACCGAGATAGTTATCTTTCAGAAAATTATAAAGATAGCGAAAATAAAACGCCTATGTTTGATTCTTCGGAAGATGGGAAAAAAGATAAAACTTAATTCAACCACTTATCAATCATAATTCAAGTTTGAAACTCATGTAATTCAACTCTTTTGTTGAACTCAAGAAAAAAAAAGAGAGATTTATCATTTCATGGATCTATCTCATTTAAGTCAATATGGTAAATCCAAAAAATGGAGGACA